CATTCCATTGCTGTTATTTTATATGTATATGGTTACAATTATCTACGTTCTCAATGTGCCTATGATATCGCACCAGGTGGACTGTTAGCTAGCGTGTATCATCTTACGAGAATAGAGTCTGATGTAGATCAACCGGAAGAGATATGCATAAAAGTATTTTCTCCAAGGAGGAATCCTAGAATTCCATCTGTTTTCTGGGTTTGGAAAAGTGCGGATTTTCAAGAACGGGAATCTTATGATATGTTAGGAATCGCTTATGATAATCATCCACGCCTCAAACGTATCTTAATGCCCGAAAGTTGGATAGGATGGCCCTTACGTAAGGATTATATTGCCCCCAATTTTTTTGAAATACAAGATGCCCATTGAATAAAATAATAAGAAGCTAATCTTCACTTCGACAATTCTCGATATTCAAGGAATATTTTTACATTATGTTCTAGATCGAGTAATTGAAGTCTCATTCGTATTAGCTATGGGCTAAAGCTAAAAAAAAAAAAAAAAAGACAATAAAAATTAGGGAGTCATTGAAATTCTCAAGTTTTTAAGATATTTCTTTCAGATGAGCCGAACCACTCGGATGAACTAAAAGAGTTCTGCATCATGAACTTTGTACCGCGCACATCACTTAGATGGACTCTAAAAAAAGTTATGTAGAAAAAAAAAAGAGGAAACATAATATTCTTTTACATACTTTAGATACTCTTTACTCATAGAAAATATAATATAAAAATAAAATTTAGGTAAATTGAGGTCGAGGGATGTCTGGAGAGATACCTAGATGGCTAAGTATGTATTATAATATAGACTATTAAATAGAGACTATTAATGAATCTCTATGTTGATCCATATCAATTAATTATGTGCCAGGAACCAGATTTGAACTGGTGACACGAGGATTTTCAGTCCTCTGCTCTACCAACTGAGCTATCCCGACTATTCCCGACTTATCATTCTCATTTTACTAGATTACGAGATGACTTGGGTCTATGTCAATTACAAAAAATTGCAAAGTCTTATCCAGGCCTTAAATTTCTTGTATCTAAAGAAAAAAACCTTAATTGAAGTATAGGATCAGATCAGATAAATAGTTTAAGGAGTCAAACGGGCCCTTTTTTGGGGGGATAGAGGGACTTGAACCCTCACGATTTATAAAGTCGACGGATTTTCCTCTTACTATAAATTTCATTGCTGTCAGCATTGACATGTAGAATGGGACTCTATCTTTATTCTTTCTTGTCTGATTAATGATTAATCAGCTCTTCAAAGGATTTATCAGACTATGACGTGAATGGTTTTATCAATGAATATTCAATTCTTTCTTCAACTTGTAATCGATTTACAACAATTTTTTTAGTTGAAAAAAAAGACTTGAGTCGTCATTAATAATTTTCTTTTTTTTTTTAGTATTTTTATATAGTATTTAAGTACGTATACATAATAATAATACGTATAAAAGTTTAGCCTTTCTGAAGTTTCGATGGAAGGATTCTTTTACCACCGCATCGCAGTCAACTCCCTTTGTTAGAATAGCTTCCATTGAGTCTCTGCACCTATCCTTTTTTATTCTCTCTTTCGGAACCCTTGTGTTTTGTTTTCTTAAAACAGGATTTGGCTCAGGATTGCCCATTTTTAATTCCAGGGTTTCCCTGAATTTGAAAGTTATCACTTAGTAGGTTTCCATACCAAGGCTCAATTTAATTAAGTCCGTAGCGTCTACCAATTTCGCCATATCCCCCTTTCCTTTTTGTTTTTAGATTAGGATCTAATTGTGATATCGTTCCCTTTTTTTTTTTTCATTTATTTTATGCTATGCTGTAACCTTTTAATTGATTAGATAGGGATTCCTATATCTAAAAGCATTTACTCCTAATTTGAATTTTATTTTTTGCCTATCTTCTGTCATTTCTTTCGGAGACCCATATCTTATATTTGGTTCAATCAGAAATTATTTTATCATTTCTGTACCCACAATTCAATCTAGCTGGATATATATCACATATATAGTCTTTTTTTCCGCCCATTTGCCCCGATAAATTTTGAATACTCAAACGGTCGATTTTGTCTTAGTTTATGCTTTTATTTATGACTGAAAGCGGAGTAATGTCTCATTATGATCGGGATTGCGTCTCTTTCTTTCATTTTGATGATTTCCTTAACTAAAAACGAAATGGAAATGAATTTTAATTAAATCAATATTAAGAATTACTATTACTTAGTAATCTAATTACTATAGCTAATCAATTCGTAATTCAATAAAAAAAATATAAGAATTTATATTCAATAATTTATAATAATTAATAAAAAATAGAAATATATATTCTAAAGATATATATATAGTCAAATATAATAATATAAAATATTAGAAAAATATATAGTTTCTATAGTTAAAATAATAAAAAATGAAAATATCATTTTAAATGTGACTGTTTAATTCCGATACTGAAGATAAATAAATAGAAATTACATATCGCTATAGTCAATTAATGGTTATCATCTA